AAAGCTTCCATAAAAGCCAAACTAAGCAATAAAGTACCTCGAATTTTGCCCTCTGCTTCGGGTTGTCTCGCAATACCTTCTACAGCTTGGCCCGCGGCAGTACCTTGACCAATTCCGGGTCCAATAGAAGCAAGCCCGACGGCCAACCCAGCAGCAATAACGGAAGCAGCAGAAATTAGTGGATTCATGATAGGGTCCTCGCACCAAAATAAAGAAATGATTAATGATACAATCATCCAATGAATTATGACTTACTTAATTAGGCCATCGGTAGGATTGATTATTTCAACTCTTCGCATTTTATTTCTCCATTTTTTTATTCATTCAATTCACACAATTCACAGCCACAAAGTAAATGGACGGGCTTCTAGTAAAGCTCCTACCTAACTTCGCAGTACTTGGGAAAAATGAAATCATAGTTGAAATATAGTATAGATATCTATCTTTCGTTCATATAGAAAGAGTGAATATCTAATATAATATCCCATATACACGTCTTTCTTCTATAACGTAAACCGTCGAAATATTCATGTCTTAAATTCAATTTATGACTCCTATATAGTATTGGATTTTATTTTTGGATTTTTTTTAATGAATTTTTTAATGAATAAAACAATAAAAAAATATTCATTGGCCGGAGATATGCTATAAAAGGGCAAAAAAAAGAATTTGAGGAAAAAGATCATTCATTTCATTTAGATCTCTTCCCTCTACCCCTATTCTATTAAAAATTCCCGAATATCATAATTATTACTTTAGATTCTATCTACCCTATTTTTCTATTTATGTTCCCTGACTTGAATCACACATCTTTTGGGTTAGACTAAACTAACCAATAAAGAAAAGGGCTAATTCAAAAACGGGTCAATTATGGCCTTCCATGGATTCGCCTATATAAGCCGCAGCTAAAGTTGCAAAAATAAGAGCTTGAATGCCACTTGTAAATAATCCAAGGAACATAACAGGTATGGGAACCAATGAAGGTACTAAAGAAACAAGAACAACAACTACTAATTCATCGGCTAATATATTCCCAAAAAGTCGAAAACTCAGCGATAAAGGTTTTGTGAAATCTTCTAATATGTTAATGGGTAAAAGGATTGGGGTTGGTTGTATGTATTTACTGAAATAACCTAATCCCTTTTTGGTAAGACCCGCATAGAAATACGCAATTGACGTGAGTAAAGCTAAAGCAACGGTAGTATTTATATCATTGGTAGGTGCAGCTAATTCGCCATGTGGTAACTGTATAATTTTCCAAGGTAAAAGAGCGCCCGACCAATTTGAAACAAAAATAAATAGAAACATAGTTCCAATAAAGGGAACCCATGGACTATATTCTTCCCCAATCTGAGTTTTGCTCAGATCTCGAATGAATTCAAGGACATATTCGAAGAAATTCTGAACACCGGTCGGAATGGTTTGTGGATTCCGAACAGCTAGAATGGACGAACCTAATAAAATAGCAATTACAACCCAAGAGGTAATAAGCACTTGAGCATGCACCTGGAAAACTCCTATTTTCCAGTAGAAATGTTGGCCTACTTCCACACCAGATATTTCGTAGAGCCCTTTTAGTGTGTTGATGGAACATGATAGAATATTCATATTGCGCTCTGACCGAAATCTAACTTTCAAGGGAATGATTTTAATTCAATTCAAACATCTCTTTTTTTATTATTCAAACCTCTCTTTTTCGATTGGACCTAGCCTTACTTTTTTTGATATCAACTAATCACATGATATTCCCGTTTCCTTTTCTTTTTTTCTTTTTTTTTAGAAATATCGGTCTTATAGTTAGAATGGCCCTCACAAATTGCAAATACTAATTTGTTAAGAATAAATCGGATTGAAGCTATAGAATCATCATTTGCTGGAATTGGAATATCCGCGAGATCTGGGTCAGAATTTGTATCGATTAAAGAAATCGTTGGAATTCCCAAAGTAATACATTCTCGAAGAGCCGTATATTCTTTTTGCTGATCAATAATAATTACAATATCGGGTAACCCTGTCATATATTTAATCCCGCCCAGATATTTTTGCAAGTGAGATAATTGTCTCTTCAACATAGCCGCATCTCTTTTCGGTAGATGACTGAGTCTCCCCATCTTTTGTTTCGTTCTCAAGTCCTTGAACTTTTGAAGTCTCGTTTTTGTCGTGGACCAATTAGTTAACATACCGCCAAGCCATTTTTTATTAACATAATGACACCGAGACCTTATTGCAGCCCGTGCTACTAAATCGGCTGCTCCCTTTTTTGTCCCAACAATTAAAAATTGTTTTCTCTTACTTGCTGCATCAAAAACTAAATCACAAGCTTCGGATAAAAAACAAGCGGTTCGAAGAAGATTTGTAATATGAATACCTTTACGATCTGCATAGATATAAGGTCCCATTCTGGGATTCCATTTTTTAATGGCATGCCCAAAATGAACTCCTGCTTCCATCATCTGTTCCAAATTTATGTTCCAATATCTTCTTGCCATTTCTCCCCACATTTCCTCTTTTTTTTTTCAAAGAAAAAAAAGACGAGGTACCTTGAAATAAATAATAAATAAATAATTGTTCCGATGGAACTTTCTCTTCTACCGGGGATTGTCCATTGATACACGACCAAAGCCATTCCTTTCTATTCGTTATTTCTAATTATTATTACCAAATTGTATATATAAAAAAAAGATGAGATCACTCCAATATTATCTTATAAGTTCGATAATTCTGAACTATGGTGGATATTCTTTGAAATGCAAGAATCGAATAATTCTCTGTGGTAGAACAAAATATCTACCATTTCCCTCTTGAATAAATTTTTCTTTTTGGTTTCCAAAGAAATGCGGTTATATTGCCTTGAATGGCGAACTAATCCTTTTTTAAATTTTAATCCGGTACCGACGGGTATCATACCTCCTAGAACAACGTTCTCTTTCAGTCCTTTCAACCAATCGATACGACCCCTGAGAGCTGCTTTTGCTAAAACTCTAGCAGTTTCTTGAAAACTTGCTTCGGATATGAAACTTTGAGTATTCAGAGATGCTCTCGTTATTCCCAATAAGATGGCTCGGTAACAGATCGCTTCATCCAAAACACGACCCGCTCGTTCCGCTCGCAACAATCCAATTAGTTCTCCGGGTAAAAAAATATTAGACATTCCATCTTCTGAAACCAACACTTTTGATGTTATTTGACGGACAATCATTTCTATATGCCTATTATGAATTTGCACCCCCTGGGATCGATAAACCTTTTGGATCTTATTAACCAAGGAGATACGACTTTGCACTATAGTTAGCTCGGCACCAATTAAGAATCCCCAAGGAGTTCCAAGAATTCTTGTTATACGCCCGTTCCAACTTGCAACTCTCTTTTCTAGGTTCATCGATATTGAATCAATTGAGCGCACTTCTAACACTCTTTCTACTTTTGGAAGACCTTGCGTTATATCACCAGATCTTGATTTTTCATAGATAAATGTAATTAATGTATCCCCTCTATAAAGGATTTCTCCATAATGGCCATGAACAGTTGTTCCTGGAGTAGCCAAATAAGGCTTAGCTGCTCTTATTACTACAGAGTCAAGGTGGACAATTAAAACTTGACCCGCTTGTAGGTGTGGTTCTCTTTTGGCTATAGATACGTTTTGACAAATAAACTGCCCAAGACTCATTATTGTGGATGTTTCTTCCCAATAATTAGGATGATAATTATGATTTAGAAAGTACCAATTTAAATCGAATGGATTCAAAACAATAGTACGAAATGGCTCGGGGTTATAAATTCTCCTGTTTTCATCCATTAAATAATAGTTAAGTATTTGAAAAGTCTGTTTTACATTGTCAAGCTGCAAATATTTAGTTACTGAGATCTGATTATTCGTTATTAAATGGTAAAAATAAAAAAAAATTGCAATTGGAAAGGTTGTTCCTAAAGGGCCCAACGAATTCCTAATTTGACTTTTTATTATAGGAATTCGAGTCTCGAGATTCCTTTTTATTGCTTTTTTTCTTACAATTACAGCGTGATATTTAAAATCCTTCAAGGGACTCATTCGAAAATAATTAGATGATGACAAAATTATCAAAGATTGGCATTCTTTCTTTCTACTCAACAACGTATGAATAGTTCCTTGATTTTTGCGAATTGATTGTTGAATCCTTGAATAAATTGAATAAAACGGATTGATATTGGTGCGGTCTGCCCCATTATTAGGGATTAGTCCTGACGCTGATGGTTCATTCCTTTTTCTGATATACGAAATAGTGGATTTGACTAACTCGATTCTTAGAAAATATCGAATCATACCATTTGTACTTACTTCAACAAAGTAAGCGCGGGCCTTTTCAATAGAAGAGCTCTTTTTGGCTTGGTCCCAATTCAACGCTAAGCAAGTCCGAACTAATTGAATACCTGTCTGAGAAATTCGCCGGATGGGTTTGCTATTCTCATAAAGAAGATAATTGACAACTCTAAGTTGGATATTATCCATTTCCTGTACAAGATCCTGGGGGAAAAGTCTTGCTAAATTTATACCATCTACTATTTCATAGGTACCGATTAGTCGAACCAAAACAAAATACTTTTTCTTGGTAGGGGTGATCCGTTGGACATAGATCCAATTTTTCAATTTTTTTGATTCCTTAGAATTTTTTTTTCCCGTTCCTGGTGGTATCAAGATGCCCCTATGCCGGGAGATCTTATCCGTCTCTCCGGGAAAATGGATCTCTCCCGAAAAGATTTTAAGTTCAATCCTTTTTTCTTTTTTCTCCATTCGGACCAATCCACTAACCCGGCTCCTTCTATTACTATTAAAAGTGATTCGTGTATTTACTTCAATTAGACTATTGTTACGTACCATTATGGAAGAAGACTCAGATAAAATATGGACTTCTTCGGGAATGAAAAAAAAACGATCGACTTTCATTTGGTCTTTTGGCTTAAACTCTTTAATTCCTCGATACTCAATCAAATCTTCTTTTTTTACGATTGAGTGTACCCCGATCGTCCCATATTTTGGAATTCCCGGACTCTTTCTTTGGTATCGAAGATCATCTAAATAGGCAAGAATACTATTTCGACAAAAAAAACCATTTGTGGGCATTTCAATTGACATACCTGAACGGGACATTCCTTCTTGTTCTCGTTTTTGAATCGATTGGACTGGAGTGATAAATCTATTTCTTCGTCTCTTTGACAATAAAACAAAATACTTGTTGAGAATAACAGGATATATGCGATTAGAATAACCACCCCATACAATTTGCTTCTGTACTGAATAATGATAATTAGAAATCCGAATCCTGCTTTCCTTTTTACCAAAGAGATCCGACCAAAAGAATTTGTGGCTTACTTGATCATTATTCACTGAAAGACTAGAAATAGATCTTCTGTCAACAGACAGAGAATGAGTGCTCATTTGATCTTGATTCTTATGAAGCGAAAAAGGGACTAGACTGGATTTACATGAATCTCCCGATAATATCCATAAATGACTTGTTTTTGGTAAGAGATGGACATTACTATCTGGAAATTCAGGTGCATGGTAGACATCGGTACTCCAGTGCATTTCTCCCTCTGAGTCAGAATAAATATGTTTTTGAACCTTCTCTTTAAAATTGAAAGTGGACGCTCCTGCGCGAATCTCAGCAATTACTTGTTCTGATTCTACATATTGATCATTTTGAATTAAAAGAACACTTTTTGGTGGAATAGTCACGTTATGTATAATATCTTCACTCTCAATAGTTACATACAAGTCTATATAACATAGAAAAGCAGGGTGCCCATGACGTGTACGTGTGGGATGAACCAAATTCTCATTGAATTTGATTTTTCCACTCGAAGGGGCTCGTACATGTTCTGCAGTACCGCCTGTAAATACTCCTCCGGTATGAAAAGTTCTTAATGTTAGTTGAGTCCCCGGCTCGCCAATAGATTGACCAGCAATAATACCTACAGCTTCTCCCAATTCGACCAGGTCGCCATGAGTAGGACTCCGGCCATAGCATAATCGACAGATCCAAGATGTAGTCCTACATGTAAAGGGGGTTCGAATATATATTGGTTGTGTTCTAAAGGTTATGAATCGATTGACAACTTCAATCCCGATATCTTGATTTCGAATGGCAATGCATCGCGTGCCCGTATAGATATCGGCTGCTAATACACGACCAATTAATGCTTGAATAAAGATTCTTTCTGGCATTATCCCATTTTGAGGATTCATAGAAATACCTCGGAGCGTGCCACAATCCGTTCTACGTACAACAATGTGTTGAACTACTTCAACAAGTCTTCGCGTAAGATATCCAGCATCGGATGTTCGTACAGCAGTATCCACAACTCCCTTGCGGGCTCCATAACAAGAAATAATATATTCCGTTAAAGACAGCCCTTCCCGTAAGTTGCTTTGAATGGGTAAATCGATCATTTGCCCCTGGGGATCCGACATTAATCCTCTCATACCTACCAATTGGTGTACTTGAGATGCATTTCCTCTAGCTCCTGAAAAAGACATTATATGGACTGGGTTAAAGGGGTCAGTCATCCTAAAATTAGGATTCATTTCTTGTCGCAAATATTCACTTGTAGCATACCATATCTCAATAGATTGGCGTAATTTTTCTACTGCGTGTACATTCCCATAATGATGGTGTTTTTCCAAAACCGAGCTTTGTTGTTCAGCATCTTGGACTAACCATCCCTTAGAAGGTATTGTTAAAAGATCATCAATTCCTAATGAAATGGATGTAGCAGTGGCTTGTTGAAAACCCAAAGTCTTTACTTGATCGAGGATGTGCGATGTATATGCCATTCCGAAGTGATCTATTAATCGGCTAATAAGCCGTTTAATGGCAGTTCCATCTATCACTTTATTGTGAAAGACCAAATTGGTTTGTTCTGCCATAAGTACCTCCATATTCCTCTGAGTAGAGATTTGACAATGGGTTTGAGTCAATGATTGGAAAACTTCCTTTTCTCGATCTTGATTCGCCTAGAAATTAAGTAACTATAGGGTCTTAGTTGAATCCGAATTTGCGCCGGCATAGAATTACTTCACTTTAGGCTCTCTCCTATATGATTCGACTATATGATTCGATTAGATACCGTATGAACAGGCCCGACAAAATCCTTGTATAGCTTCTTCAATTTCTCGATAAAGCGAAATATGACCAACAGTGGTTCGAATGTATATACAAAGAATTTCTTTTTTTACACTTCGCACTATTAGATAGTGCCCATAAATCTCATGATAGGTACCCAAAGATTCATAATGAACTTCCACGGGAGCTTCTCTTGAAGCAATAATGCGCTGATCTAGTCGCCAGCGGAGCCACAAAGGACTGTCGAAATGTATTTTTTTCTGTCGATAAGCTCCAATTGCATCATAGGAATTACAAAAAAAGAGTTCTTTTTCTTTCGTATACCTATAGGTATTTTTGTTAATTCTTTCAGTTTGAGAGTTTCTGCGCTTACATGGATTATACCTATTTGCAGAAATAC